AACAATTTCTGCTCTGGGGTTTACATAGACTCATAATTGTTGTTATAATTGAAATTGAGAAGGATACTGATGTATCAATTTGTATTTTCTCATGTCATTAGGAAAATAAAATCCAATTTGGAGATTCCAATCGTTCATGAATTCGCAGTCAGCAGTCAATAGTTAATGGTTCAAATTTGTCATAAATTTTGACTTTTGCGAATGAAAATCCACATTTGATTTTTCAATAGAAAGTGAGAGAAGTTGGCTATTTTGAGATACTAGACAGGGGTGGATACAATCCAATCAAAAGGGGGAAGGATTTCTTTTAGGATTAGGAAAGAAAAGGATTAAGTTAAGAAAAGCGGAACTCAATATGCAAATCCAATAAAAGGAAGTTCCGTACTACGGGAAAAATTTCATAGATTTTCTATCATTTTGGCGGCATGGCCGAGTGGTAAGGCGGGGGACTGCAAATCCTTTTTCCCCAGTTCAAATCCGGGTGTCGCCTGATCAACAAAAGACTCGAAATAGCTTCTTCTGTTCTGCTGATATAACTCGCCGAAGTATTTCTCAGCAGAAGCAGACTGTTGATATTTGTTTGATTCGAAGCACCCGGCTGGGGGTTTTCGAAAAGATTGTAAATCTTCGCATCTAGGATTCAAGGAAATATTCTAATGGTAGACGGGTTATCAAGACTTCATGATTCCCTTCTACTCCTAATCACTAATCCTTGTACTACTAATGTAATGCCTAATTTGAATTAGATTGGAGAGCCTGATAGGAAATAGAATTCAATTACAATAGTGGTGGGGGACAGAAGATACTTTATATACGATATACGACGGACTCCCAAACTTCTCAATCCTCAGGTATCCAATTAATATTGGATTGGATGGATAATTCACTTTGAATTCAAATTCTAGTAAAGGGCAAAAGCAAAAAGATAAAAAATTTCTTTTCGGCAACCCCTAATCAAGAATATACTTATATAGTTTCCCTACTCTTTCACAGAGAAAATGGGGAAAGGGTACGAATTAGATCAAATGGGATTTTAGATAAGGATTATCCGCTTTTTACTTATGAAGATCAACAAAAAATAGGCCTTATTATTCCTACATGTTCCATTAGGAACATTCTCTCGAGATGTTACTACGTATTTTGCTTATGTTTCATCTTTCCTGATTGGAAATCATATAGGAATCTTTTTTTTTATAAAATGACTGGATTTAGTGAATTGGTTTATCAATAGCGTTCGATCAGAATCCCCTTTTGACTCTGTGCCCCTGATTCCACTATACTATTATTAGTTATTAGTGAGGAATGAAGGAATAATTCCTTCATAGTTATAGAAATAAGGGGACATAATTCACATGGATATAGTAAGTCTCGCTTGGGCTGCTTTAATGGTAGTCTTTACATTTTCCCTTTCACTCGTAGTGTGGGGACGAAGTGGACTCTAGGGGTATTACTAATTGAGTTGGGGAATCAAAATCAAAAAATCCAACTGTATCAATTGTTTTCTAGATCGTTCTGCAACGCGTTTTGAACTATTTCAAATGAAAATCAAAAGATCTTCATTTCGAATTCCATTGGATTCGAATGAAGTAATGTATTATATGAATCATACTCTTTCAATTAAAGAGATATTTCGTTGACTCCTATCTTTGTATTTCGAAAGGGATCCAAATGATAGGAAATTTAGTCCAATCTAATTTTTCCTAAATTTTAGATTTCAATCAACGAGCTCTTACCAGGCTTATAGATGGATACTAAGGAAGACCAGACCTTTTTCTTATTATTATTTTATTTGTTTCCCTCTTTACGGTTCAAAGAAGAAGTCGTTTTGTTAAGTGTATACGCACTTTCTATGAGAAATAGTATAAACGTATAACGAGATAATATAGATAAGAAGGTCTTCCCTCAAGCGAGTCGCATATCGCACATTTACCGACTGTTTTCTAATTTTAGAAATTGGATTTAGGCTTTATCGACTCACATTTCATATCATGGCTCATGCGTTAACATTAAAAATCGATGAGGTTTACTCTTCCTTTTCGAACTCCGAGAAGTGCCCATGAAACTCCTGTTGATGGTTGAATCAATTACTTCTTCGGAGTGTTTGCTAATGATTTCTTTTATTAATATATGATATGTACCCTATCGTTTTTTCTTCATTGATTTATTTCTTTTGATAGATACCGAGATTCATATTGAAAATCATAAAAATCTAGTAATTAGTAAGACATAAGAATAAGAGTAAAACGATTATTTCAGATTGATCGAAACAAATACAAATAGGTGTAGCAAATAAATAGAATTGGGTGCTATGTCAATTCCATATCTGGAATTGATATCCACATACACATATATAATATTGTATATTAATCTATAGTAAATATTGTAGATTAATCTAGATTAAGCCTCTACCTTTATTCTAGAGTACAACTTTATACACTACAATACTAATAGATCATATGGTCGAAAGATTCATCTATTTCTTTCTACCATACGATCTATC